CACAATAAGGGTTTGAACGAAACAAGTTTAATCATTAGTAAAGCCGAAGTCAACGAGGGCACAACTGTGAAAAAATTAAAGCCCCGGGCTCGAGGACGGGGTTATCCTATAAAAAGATCCACTTGTCATATAACTATTGTATTGAAAGATATATCTTTAGATGAAGAGGAAGAAATAGATAAAAGGAAATTCTATAAATTAGAGCTGAGGAATACTTAAAGGAAGAATATTTTATATTATAAAAAATACAAATACGCTATATTATGTTATGCTTAAAAAAAAATCGAATGAATAAAAAAAAAATACAAACGGATGTCACGTTTCACGATATATATAGTAGTGGGGGATTATGGGACAAAAAATAAATCCACTTGGTTTCAGACTTGGTGCAACCCAAGGTCATCATTCTCTTTGGTTTGCACAACCAAAAAATTATTCAAAGGATCTACAAGAAGATCAAAAAATACGAGATTGTATCAAAAATTATGTGCAAAATAATATGAAAATATCCTCTAATGTAGAGGGAATTGCACGTATAGAGATTCAAAAAAGAATCGATTTGATTCAGGTCATAATCTATATGGGATTCCCCAAGTTATTAATAGAAGACAGGACTCGAAGAATCGAAGAATTACAGACGCATGTACAAAAAGAACTCAATTGTGTAAACCGAAAACTCAACATTGCTATTACAAGAATTGCAAATCCTTACGGGCACCCCAATATTCTTGCAGAATTTATAGCCGGACAATTAAAGAATAGAGTTTCATTTCGCAAAGCAATGAAAAAAGCTATTGAATTAACTGAACAGGCAGGTACAAAAGGGATTCAAGTACAAATTGCAGGGCGTATCGACGGAAAAGAAATTGCACGTGTTGAATGGATCCGAGAAGGTAGAGTTCCTCTACAAACCATTCGAGCTAAAATTGATTATTGTTCCTATGCAGTTCGAACTATCTATGGGGTATTAGGCATCAAAATTTGGATATTTGTAGACGAGGAATAATAAGAACTTACTTGACTTATATTTAGTTATATCTGGTGATAAAACAAAAAATGGCAAACTCTTTCATTCTTTTTCTGGTAAATAAGAAAAAAAAAAAAAGAACAATTCTATAAGGTTGAATAAAAATTCGATTAATCATTTGATATAATTGCTATGCTTAGTGTGTGACTCGTTGGTTTTTTTAGGGTTGGGATTCCAAAAAATGGACAGCCCATAGTACAAACTGATAACTATAGAACTAATAACCAACTCATCACTTCGTGTTATCTGGATAGAAAGAACCAGTCAAGATATGATATATAAGTCATATCATTGTAGCAACTGAAATCTTTTTTACATAAAAAAAAAAAAATCTGATTATGGGTTGTAAAGCAATATAAAGTATACAGATAAATGGAAGGGTGAGAGAAAGATAGAAAAAGAATATTAATGATATATAATTCCAATATGTAAGGTCTATGAGTCATCTCATATAAAGGGAATGTAATAAAGCATCAATACTGATTGATCCATAATTAGACAAATCCGTGCATAGAACAAAAAATCAAGAGCCCCGAGCCAATAAAGACTGAGAAGGTTGACTCAAGAATAAATTTAATTGGAGGCTCCGTTGTAAAATTCAGACCTAATCATTAATCGAGAAGTGGTGGGAACGACAGAACCTGTGAATGCATAAGATTCTATTGAAAACGAATCCTAATGATTCATTGAGTAGGATGGCGGAACGAACCAGAAACCTATTCATTTATTCTGAGAGGTCATGTCATAGACTAATCTTACAACTGAATGTTGAAAGAGTAAATATTCGCCCGCGAATTTTTTTTTATTTCTAAATTTTAGTGGATTCGAAATAAAAGGAAAAACAAAATAAAGATTCATTATAGCGTTCTACCAAAACGACATTATCTATAAATAGAATACGTGTTAAATTATATATTAAAACACAAAAAATTTATAATTTATAATCGATTAGATCAAATTTCAAAGAATCCCACGATTCCATATATTATTAACCGTGTATTTTTTTTTGTTTAATTTTTTTTTAATTGTTTAATTCGCGAGGAGCTGGATGAGAAGAAACTCTCGTGTCCGGTTCTGTAGTAGAGATGGATGGAATTGCTAAACAACCATCAACTATAACCCCAAAAGAACCAGATTCCGTAAACAACACAGAGGAAGAATGAAAGGAATATCTTATCGAGGTAATCGTATTTGCTTCGGTAGATATGCTCTTCAAGCGCTTGAACCCGCTTGGATCACATCTAGACAAATAGAAGCAGGGCGGCGAGCAATGACACGAAATGCACGCCGCGGTGGAAAAATATGGGTACGCATATTTCCAGACAAACCTGTTACAGTAAGACCTACAGAAACACGTATGGGTTCGGGGAAAGGATCTCCCGAATATTGGGTAGCTGTCGTTAAACCCGGTAGAATACTTTATGAAATGAGCGGAGTAGCAGAAAATATAGCTAGAAGGGCTATTTCAATAGCGGCATCTAAAATGCCTATACGAACTCAATTCATTCTTTCTGGATAGGAATGTAGAAACAAACGAAAGGGGTTTTGGGGATGAAAAAAAAAACAATTGCAGGTTTCTTTTTTTGTTTTGAACAAATAATATTTCTTTTTTTTATTTATACCTTTGCATTGAAAAAGAAAAAACCGATAAAAAAATGATATGATTCAACCTCAAACCTATTTGAATGTAGCGGATAACAGCGGGGCCCGAGAATTGATGTGTATTCGAATCATAGGAGCTAGTAATCGACGATATGCTCATATTGGTGACATTATTGTTGCTGTAATCAAGGAAGCAGTACCAAATACACCTCTAGAAAGATCAGAAGTGGTCCGAGCTGTCATTGTACGTACTTGTAAAGAACTCAAACGCGACAACGGTATGATAATACGATATGATGACAACGCTGCGGTTGTTATTGATCAAGAAGGAAATCCAAAAGGAACCCGAATTTTCGGCGCGATCGCCCGGGAATTAAGACAGTTAAATTTCACTAAAATAGTTTCATTAGCACCTGAAGTATTATAGGGGAAGACCTTAATATAGTATTTGAATGAAATTGATTAAATTTATTTAATTAATTAGTAAATTGTTTATCTATCACGTATATATCTTTAATAATTCATAAATAAAAAAAAAAAAAAAAGAATTCATAAATATTAAAAAATTAAGAAAAAAAGAAAAAGAGCATGTTGATTATATCAAAATTAGGGGGAAACAAAAATCTTAGTTTATCATGAGTAAAGACACTATTGCTGACATAATAACCTCTATACGAAATGCTGACATGAATAAAAAAAGAACAGTTCGAATACCATCTACTAACATCACTGAAAATATTGTTAAAATCCTTTTACAAGAAGGTTTTATTGAAAACGTGAGAAAACATCAAGAAAGCAATAAATATTTTTTGGTTTTAACCCTACGACATAGAAGAAATAGGAAAGGACCATATAGAACTGTTTTAAATTTAAAACGGATCAGTCGACCCGGTCTACGAATATATTCGAACTATCAACGAATTCCTAGAATTTTAGGCGGAATGGGGGTTGTAATTCTTTCTACTTCTCGAGGTATAATGACAGACCGAAAGGCTCGACTAGAAGGAATCGGCGGAGAAGTTTTGTGTTATATATGGTAATCTTTATAATAGCCGACACGGTCATATTTGTGAAAAAAGAGAAAGGACAAGTTTATAATATTATCCCTCTTACATTAGTTGATACTTCAAAGCGGTTTTACTTGGAATGAAACAACAAAAATGGATTCATGAGGGTTTAATTACTGAACAACTTACCGATGGTATGTATCTTCCGGATTCGTTTAGATAACAAAAAAATTATTCTGGTTTTTGTTTCGTAAAGGATTTCATGTAGTTTTATACGTATACTACCAGGAAATAGACTAAAAATTGAGGTAAGTCCTTATGATTCAACCAAAGGGCGTATAATTTAGAGACTCCAAAGCAAAGACTTGAATGATTAGGCGGTTTTTTCAATTTCAACATTCTTTCGTGAGGATACAATTCGAAATTAAAAATTTCAAGAAACTTATTTTCTTCCAATAAGTAGATTCGGAATTAAAAAAAGGAATGACAAATATGAAAATAAGGGCCTCCGTTCGTAAAATTTGTGAAAAATGTCGATTGATCCGTAGGCGGGGACGAATTATAGTAATTTGTTCTAACCCGAGACATAAACAAAGACAAGGATAATCTTTCTAAAACAAAAAGACTCTCGAAATCTAAAGGACCCGATGTACAGATGTACAAATAAATAAATAAAATAAGTAAAAAAAAAAAAAAAAAAAAAAAAAGAATAAGGATCTGTTTTGACATGAAATGGATATATCCATATATCTCTGACTTATATTTATGAGATGATAAAATATGGCAAAACCTATACCAAAAATTGGTTCGCGTAGAAATAGACGTATTGGTTCACGTAAGAATACACGTAGAATCCCCAAGGGAGTTATTCATGTTCAAGCAAGTTTCAACAATACCATTGTGACTGTTACAGATGTACGGGGTCGAGTAATTTCTTGGTCCTCTGCCGGGGCTTGTGGATTCAAGGGTACAAGAAGGGGTACACCATTTGCCGCTCAAACCGCAGCAGGAAATGCTATTCGGACAGTAGTGGATCAAGGTATGCAACGAGCAGAAGTTATGATAAAAGGCCCGGGTCTCGGAAGAGATGCGGCATTAAGAGCTATTCGTAGAAGTGGTATACTATTAAGTTTCATACGGGATGTAACTCCTATGCCACATAATGGCTGTAGGCCTCCTAAAAAAAGACGTGTGTAAAAATAAACATTGAAGAGATTTCAAGAGAAATAAATAATTCAATGATTTGATCAAATAATATACTATGGTTCGAGAGAAAGTAACAGTATCTACTCGGACACTACAGTGGAAGTGTGTTGAATCAAGAGCAGACAGTAAGCGTCTTTATTATGGACGCTTTATTCTGG